ATTCTCACCTTTCCTTATCGAGATCGGAACTAAGAAGAATGGTTGGGCCAACAAACATCCATCTCGTTCGTATTTTTGATACCCGTATAACCATCGAAGACTGTTGAAGTGACGAATTCCTGGAAATTAAGGGGCGTGAGGGACAAAGAAATTGTTGAAGTTACCATTTTTTTATTTATCTAGTATTAACACGTTTGATGTTAAGAAAAGATCTTTTGCAGGAAGGTTGGCTAGAGATTTCTTGTAAAAACACTAGCCCCGTTCAGTCAATAAGGAGAATATTTCAATCTTTTTTGTTTTGATTGCATCTATGATTCTCATTATGCACATAAGGGAGGAGCCGTATGAGGTGGAAATCTCGTGTACGGTTCTGGAACGGAGATTCTTTGAATCGGACGACGACCGTAACGGATGTCGGCTCAATCCGAAGGAAATTATGCCGAAGCTTTACAGAATTATTATGAAGCTATGCGACTAGAAATTGATCCCTATGATCGAAGCTATATACTCTATAACATAGGCCTTATCCACACAAGTAACGGAGAACATACGAAAGCCTTGGAATATTATTTTCGGGCACTAGAACGAAACCCGTTCTTACCACAAGCTTTTAATAATATGGCTGTGATCTGTCATTACGTGCGACTATCTCCACTATAGAAAGAAAAAAGGAAAGATAAAAGAGTGAATCCGCTATACATACTACAAAAAATGACTATAAAAGGGCTTTCTACATATACATCGTCCAAAAAACGATTTTTATCAGCTGTAGCAAAGAAAGGAACTTCTTCATAGAAGTCGAAGTATAAAGAAATAGATATGCCTAGATACTTTATTCTATGGATAAAGGATCTAATTGATAGAGAAAGCACCGTAAAGATCAATTAGTGAGGTTTTGGGCCGATACAATAAGAACTGCTTACTTACTTATATTATATTATGATATAAAATATTATGATATAAAATTATGATATAAGATAAAAGTTAGGAATCAACTTATGTAATAAAGCTGATCCCCTAAGGGATTGAGCAGCGGTGTAGCATCTGATCCCAAAGATAGTAAGTCTTTTTTTCTGTATTATGAAGAAAAGTCTTTTTCGAAAATTCTATATTTATTTCTCTATGAAACCGAGATAGTTAACTTTCAGAAAATTCTAGCGAGAGTGGAAATGCTTATGCTTTATTCTTTTGAAAGTGGGAGAAAAGATAAAACTCAAAAAAAATGATTAGTAATCAATATTCAAGTTTGAAACTCATGTAATTAACCTCTTTTAGTTACCCCGAGAAAAAGTGGGATAGATCTAGGAGAAATCGCATTCAATTAGATAGGGTTAATTAAAAAAAAATGGGGCACCGCAAGAATTGAATGCTGAGCCGTATGAGGTAGGAAACTCTCAAGTACGGTTCTAAGGGAAGGAATTGACCCACCTATTCCGACCGAGGAGAACAGGCCATTCGACAGGGCGATTCTGAAATTGCGGAGGCTTGGTTCGATCAAGCCGCTGAGTATTGGAAACAAGCTATAGCGCTTACGCCTGGTAATTATATTGAAGCGCAAAATTGGTTGAAGATCACGAGACGTTTCGAATAAGAGCACTCTTCCTTTTTATTTATTTTTATATTTTTATAATTAATTGTTTGTTGGCCCCATCAGTCAAATAAAATGGATCCTTTTTTTGGAAAAACAATCAAAGAATTTCATTATATCCTTTCCTTTCGAAGATCTTTTTTCTATTTCCTCTGGTATTTTGTGGGTATAAATGAGATGCAGATAGAGTAGAGAATATATATATTTCTTTTTCTGTTCTGCTATTAAAACTAACTTTTGAATGACTAAAAAGATAGATACTGGAATATTGCATTAGGAATGACCAATAACTGCCTATGTAATTTCGAATAGAGTAATAATTCAGAATCGAGTAAATAATTAATATGTTTTATGCCCATGGACGACGTAGCAACATCTAGGAACTTCTAACTGAGATATTAACTGAGATATTAATAAATACACTAGGTTGCACAAAAAAAATTGCTTTTTCCACCAATTCAAAGCCCGGAAAAGTTTTTTATAAGATAAAAAAGGTCCATTGAGCGCCCCATGACTATGTCATAATAGATCCGAACACTTGCCCCGGATCGACTTCCAGATCATAATTGCTCTAGTGAATAACTAAATCAAATCGATGGGAGATAGAAGAGAAAGAAACTAATTATAAACATCTCTCATAGGTTCACTAATTACTTGACTGTTGGCGGGTTTCTTTGTATGTGTTGTCCGGAAAGAGGAGGACTCAATGATTATTCGTTCGCCGGAACCAGAAGTCAAAATTTTGGTAGATAGGGATCCCGTAAAAACTTCTTTCGAGGAATGGGCCAAACCGGGTCATTTCTCAAGAACAATAGCTAAGGGCCCTGATACTACCACTTGGATCTGGAACCTACATGCTGATGCTCACGATTTCGATAGCCATACCAGTGATTTGGAGGAGATCTCCCGAAA